AACTGAAGAGTAACGGCAGCAAGTGATTGAGTTCAGTAGTTCCTCATATAAAATTATTGACTCTAGAGATCTAGTAATATGGAGAAAACAAAATTGTTTCAAGCACCGATAGAACCGGAAGCGCCCCTTCTTTCAAAGAGAAGAGGACGGGTTATTCACATTTCATTTGATGGTCAGAGGCGAATTGAAAGCTAAGCAGTGGGAATTCTAAAGATTCCCCGGGGAAAAATAGAGATGTCTCCTATGTTACCCATAATATGTGGAAGTATCGACGTAATTTCATAGAGTCATTCGGTCTGAATGCTACATGAAGAACATAAGCCAGATGACGGAACGGGAAAACCGAGGATGTAGAAGATCATAACATGATCGATTTGGCAGATTTAGATTCCTATATATCCACCCATGTGTTACTTCACTATACGATATATAAGATCCATCTGTATAGATATCATTATCTACATCCAGAAAGCCGTATGCTTTGGAAGAAGCTTGTACAGTTTGGGAAGGGGTTTTGATTGATCAAAAAGAAGAATCTACTTCAACCGATATGCCCTTAGGCACGGCCATACATAACATAGAAATGACACTTGGAAAGGGTGGACAATTAGCTAGAGCAGCGGGTGCTGTAGCAAAACTGATTTCAAAAGAGGGGAAATCGGCCACATTAAAATTACCTTCTGGGGAGGTCCGTTTGATATCCAAAAACTGCTCAGCAACAGTCGGACAAGTGGGGAATGTTAGGGTGAACCAGAAAAGTTTGGGTAGAGCCGGATCTAAGCGTTGGCTAGGTAAGCGTCCTGTAGTAAGGGGAGTAGTTATGAACCCTGTAGACCATCCCCACGGGGGTGGTGAAGGGAGGGCCCCAATTGGTAGAAAAAAACCCACAACCCCTTGGGGTTATCCTGCACTTGGAAAAAGAAGTCGAAAACGGAATAAATATAGTGATAATTTGATTCTTCGTCGCCGTAATAAATAGGAGAGAAAATTCTATTTCGTTCTTCGTCTTTACAAAACAAAAGAAAAAAATATAGGAGTAAGTTGTGACACATTCATTCAAAAAAAATCCTTTTGTAGCAAATCATTTACTAAGAAAAATGGATAAGCTTAACACAAAAGAAGAAAAAGAAATAATAATAACTTGGTCCCGGGCATCTACCATTATACCCACAATGGTCGGTCATACTATTGCTATCCATAATGGAAAGGAGCATCTGCCTATTTATATCACAGATCGTATGGTAGGCCACAAATTGGGAGAGTTTGCACCTACTTTAAATTTCCGAGGACACGCGAAAAGCGATAATAGATCGCGTCGTTAAGAAATGTTAATAAAAATTTAGATTAATAAAAATAGATTAGATATATCTATCTACATGCTTATCATTCATTAGTAGGAGGCAAACTTTATGTTCGAGAAGAAACAAACAGACGTATATGCTTTAGGTCAACATATAGCTATGTCTGCTCACAAAGCGCGAAGAGTAATCGATCAAATTCGTGGACGTTCCTACGAAGAAACACTTATGATACTAGAACTCATGCCTTATCGAGCATGTTATCCAATTTTTAAATTGGTTTATTCTGCAGCAGCAAATGCTAGTTACATTCTGGGTTCCAATGAAGCAAATTTAATCATTAGTAAAGCTGAAGTCAACGAGGGTACTGCCGTGAAGAAATTAAAACCTCGAGCTCGAGGACGTAGTTATCCGATAAAAAGACCTACCTGCCATATAACTATTACAGTGAAAGATATGTCCTTACCTGAATATGTAAGGAAAAACTTTCTTGAATGGTCAAAAAAACCTAAATGGAAAAAATGGAAAAATAAGTATACAGATGTGACGTATCATGATATGTATAGTAATGGGGGAGTATGGGACAAAAAATAAATCCACTTGGTTTCAGACTTGGTACAACTCAAAGTCATCATTCCCTTTGGTTTGCGCAACCAAAAAATTATTCTGAAGGTCTACAAGAAGATCAAAAAATAAGAAATTCTATCAAAAATTATATACAAAAAAATATGAGAATAGCTTCCGGCGTCGAGGGAATTGGACGTATAGAGATTCAAAAAAGTATCGATCTGATACAGGTCATAATCTATATGGGATTCTCAAAGTTATTAATAAAAAGTCAGACGCGAGAAATTGAAAAATTAAAGAGGAATTTACAAGAAGAATTACAGATGAATCTACAAAAAGAATTTCATTGGGTGAACCGAAAACTTAACATTGCTATCACAGAAATTGAAAAACCTTATGGAAACCCTAATATTCTGGCAGAATTTCTAGCCAACCAATTAAAGAATAGAGTTTCCGTTCGCAAAGCAATGAAAAAGGTTATTGAATTAACTGAAAAAGAAGGTACAAAAGGAATTCAAGTACAAATAGCAGGGCGTATCAATGGAAAAGAGATTGCACGTGTCGTATGGATCAGAGAAGGTAGGGTTCCTCTACAAACCATTCGAGCTAAAATTGATTATTGCTCCTATACAGTTCGAACTATCCATGGGGTATTAGGCATCAAAATTTGGATATTTATAGACGGGGAATAATAAACCTTTCCCTACCTTTCTCTTCTATCCATCGCTGGAACAAAATAAGTTCCTTCCTTCTTTTTCTGTTCAATCAAAACCAAAACAAACAATTCTCATTCTTAATTCTTCTTAATTCTATAGGGTTGAATAAAAATTCAATTAATGATTTGATATAATTGCTATGCTTAGTGTGTGACTCGTTGGGTTTTTTAGGATTAGGGTGAAAAAAAGACCAACCCCTTACTTTAGTCTAAACTAATAACTATAGAACTAATAACCAACTCATCACTTCACATTATCTGGATCCAAAGAGCCAGTCAAGATATGATATATTGGTCATATGATTGTAGCAACTGATTCATTTTTTTGCATAAACAAAAGAAAAATCAATTTGATTCTAAGTTGTAAAGCGAAATAGAGAAGAAGGGTGTGGATAAAGGGAAGGGTGAGAGAAAGAGATAAAAAGACTATCAATGATATATAATTCCAATATAAATAATATGTAAGGTCTATGAGTCATCTCATAAAAGGCAATGTAATAAAGCATCAATACTGATTCATCTATAATGAAATGAATCGGCTTATCGAAAAAAAATCAAGAGCTTCGGGCCAATAAAGACTGAGAGGGTTGACTCAAGAACAAATTTCATTATGAGCTCCATTGTAGAATTAAGACCTAACCATTAAGAAAGAAGCGATGGGAACGATGGAACCTGTGAATCCAAAAGATTCTATTGAAAACGAATTCGAATGATTCATTGATCGGGATGGCGAAACGAACCAGAGACCGATTCATCTATTCGGAAAAGTCATAAGCTAACCCTACAAATGAAATAGCGATCGAAAGAGTCAATATTCGCCCGCGAAAACTGGATTTTGTTGATTTGCAAAATTTGGGTCAATCAAAATCAAATAGGCTAAGGGGCAAAACAAAGTAAAGAGTCATTATAACATTCTAATATAAAAAGTAATACTATCTATAAATAAAAAAATTTAGAAATAATTATTAATATGTTTAGTTATCTATACAAACAAGATATACAAATGACTAATAGATTTGATCTAGATTAGGTAAAATACATGATTCGCCGTATTACTCATTAAATACATGTATATTTTAAATTCAAGATATATCTTAATTGAAATGAAAGATTTGTGAATCCTTTCTATTCTATTCGCGAGGAGCTGGATGAGAAGAAACTCTCACGTCCGGTTCTGTAGTAGAGATGGAATTCAGAACCAACCATCAACTATAACCCTAAAAGAACTAGATTCCGTAAACAACATAGAGGAAGAATGAAGGGAATATCTTATCGAGGTAATCACATTTGTTTCGGTAAATATGCTCTTCAGGCACTTGAACCCACTTGGATCACATCGAGACAAATAGAAGCAGGTCGACGAGCAATGACACGAAATGCACGTCGTGGTGGAAAAATATGGGTACGTATATTTCCAGACAAACCGGTTACAGTAAGATCCGCAGAAACACGTATGGGTTCGGGGAAAGGATCCCCCGAATATTGGGTAGCTGTTGTTAAACCGGGCCGCATACTTTATGAAATGGGTGGAGTAACAGAAAGTATAGCCAGAAAGGCTATTTCAATAGCAGCGTCCAAAATGCCTATACGGGCTCAATTCATTATTTCGGGATAAAAATGAAGAATAGACTAAAAGGAAAAATAGACTGAAGGGAAATAGGTGAATAGCTGTCTTGGGGATTCAAAAAAAATAGCAAGTGCAGGTTTCTTTTTTTGGACAAACAATATTTCTTTTTTTTCTTCGCCTTTTGCCTTGAAAGAACAGATTCAAAAAAAATGATATGATTCAACCTCAGACCTATTTGAATGTAGCGGATAACAGCGGGGCTCGAGAATTGATGTGTATTCGAATCATAGGAGCTAGCAATCGCCGATATGCTCATATTGGTGACGTTATTGTTGCTGTGATTAAAGAAGCAGTGCCAAGGATGCCCCTAGAAAGATCAGAAGTGGTCAGAGCTGTAATTGTACGTACTTGTAAAGAACTCAAACGTGACAGCGGTATGATAATACGATATGATGACAATGCTGCAGTCCTCATTGATCAAGAAGGAAATCCAAAGGGAACTCGGGTTTTTGGTGCGATTGCCGGGGAGTTGAGACAGCTAAATTTTACTAAAATAGTTTCATTAGCTCCCGAGGTATTATAAAACGAGACCATGATATGGTTATAGTAGGGTATTTGAAAGAAATAGATTCAGAAATAGATTCAGATTCATTAGTAGATTGTGTCTCACGCATATACCTTTAATCATTCATATTTATCAAAAAAAAAAAAAACAAGAAAAACATGTTGATTATATCCAAATTTTGAGGAAAAAAAATTAATTCATCATGGGTAGGGATACTATTGCTGACATAATAACCTCTATAAGAAATGCTGATATGGATAGAAAAAGAGTGGTTCGAATAGCATCTACCAATATCACTGAAAATATTGTTAAAATACTTTTACGAGAAGGTTTTATCGAAAATGCGAGAAAACATCGAGAAAACAGCAAATCTTTTTTGGTTTTAACCCTACGACATAGGAGGAATAGGCAAAAGCCTTATAGAAAGAGAAACGTTTTCAATTTAAAACGGATCAGTCGACCCGGTCTACGAATCTATTCTAACTATCAACGAATTCCTAGAATTTTAGGCGGGATGGGGGTTGTAATTCTTTCTACTTCTCGAGGTATAATGACAGACCGAGAGGCTCGACTAGAAAGAATCGGCGGAGAAATTTTGTGTTATATATGGTAATCCTTGTAATATCCGAATTGGATTTGAGACTTCCTATTTATGAAAAAAAAAAGGGGGGCGGGTTGTCAAATATCGCCCCTCCCCTATTTGTTAATACCTCAAGGAGGAGGAAATGAGTCAAAAAGAACCAAAACGTATTCATGAGGGTTTAATTACGGAATCACTTCCAAATGGTATGTTCCGAGTTCATTTAGATAATGGAGATCTGATTATAGGTTATATTTCAGGAAAGATCCGACGTAGTTTTATACGGATACTTCCAGGCGATAGAGTCCAAGTTGAAGTAAGTCGTTATGATTCAACCAGAGGGCGTATAATTTATCGGCTTCGCAACAAGGACTCGAAAGATTAGGTGTTTTTTTTTTCAACTTTCACATTTCTTTCGTGGGAATACGATTTGAGATGAAAAGTTTCAAGAAACTTATTTTCTTCCAAGAAGTAGATTCAGAGTTAAGTTAAAGAATGGCAAATATGAAAATAAGAGCTTCTGTTCGTAAAATTTGTGATAAATGTCGACTAATCCGTAGGCGGGGACGAATTATAGTAATTTGTTCCAACCCAAGACATAAACAACGACAAGGATAATCATATTCGTTAAAAAAACCGATGTACAAATAAAACGAGGATCTGTTTTGATATAAAATGGATATATCCATAAATTTCTGACTTATATTTATGAGATGATAAAATATGGCAAAAGCTATACCGAGAATTGGTTCACGTAGGAAGGGACGTTTTGGTTCACGTAAGAGTACACGCCGAATACCAAAGGGAGTTATTCATGTTCAAGCAAGTTTCCATAATACCATTGTGACTGTTACAGATATACGGGGTCAAGTAGTTTCTTGGTCCTCTGCCGGTACTTGTGGATTCAGAGGTAGAAGAAGAGGGACACCGTTTGCTGCTCAAACCATAGCAGGAAATGCGATTCGTACAGTAGTAGATCAAGGTATGAAACGAGCCAACGTCATGATAAAGGGTCCTGGTCTCGGAAGAGACGCAGCATTACGAGCTATTCGCAGAAGCGGTATACTATTAACTTTCATACGTGATGTAACCCCCCTCCCACATAATGGCTGTAGACCTCCGAAAAGAAGACGTGTATAGAAATAAACATTGAAGAGATTTCAAGAGAAACAAGAGAAATAAATGATTCAACGATCTGATCAAATAATATTACTATGGTTCAAGAGAAAGTAACAGTATCTACTCGGACACTAGAGTGGAAGTGCGTTGAATCAAGAGCAGACAGTAAGCGTCTTTATTATGGACGCTTTATTCTGTCTCCACTTATGAAAGGTCAAGCTGACACAATAGGCATTGCGATGCGAAGAGCTTTGCTTGGAGAAATAGAAGGAACATGCATCACACGCGCAAAATCTGAGAAAATACCACATGAATATTCTACCATAGTGGGTATTCAAGAATCAGTACATGAAATTTTAATGAATTTGAAAGAAATTGTATTGAGAAGTAATCTATATGGAACTTGCGATGCGTCCATTTGTGTCAGGGGTCCCGGATATGTAACTGCTCAAGATATCATCTCACCGCCCTATGTCGAAATCATTGATAATACACAGCATATAGTTAGCTTGACGGAACCAATTGATTTTTGTATTGGATTACAAATCGAGAGGAATCGTGGATATCTTATAAAAACGCCAAATCATTTTCAAGATGGAAGTTATCCCATAGATGCTGTATTCATGCCTGTTCGAAATGCGAATCATAGTATTCATTCTTATGGGAATGGGAATGAGAAACAAGAAATACTCTTTCTCGAAATATGGACAAACGGAAGTTTAACTCCTAAAGAAGCACTTCATGAAGCCTCCCGGAATTTGATTGATTTATTTATTCCTTTTTTACATACAGAAGAAGAAAATTTACATTTAGAGGACAATCAACACACGGTTCCTTTAACCCCCCTTACCTTTCATGATAAATTGGCTAAACTAAGAAAAAAAAAATAGCATTGAAATCTATTTTTATTGACCAATCAGAATTGTCTCCTAAGATCTATAATTGCCTCAAAAGGTCCAATATATACATTATAATTATTGGACCTTTTGAATAACAGTCGAGAAAATCTTATGAAAATGGAACATTTTCGCATCGAAGATGTAAAACAGATATTGGGCATTCTAGAAAAGCACTTCACAATCGATTTAC